ACTGGAGTACCGATGTCCACCATGCATCTGAATATACACATGGTAATGTTCATCTATTACCAAAAACAAGTCATTTATGGATATTAGCAGGAGGTCCGTGCAGATCCAGTATAGTGTCTTTTTCGCTCCACAAAGATCAAGATCAAATGAATGTTCATTCTTTTTCTTTCGAAGAAAGATATATCTTTGACCTCTCAATGACTAATCATCGAGTAAGACATAAATTGTTGGATACTTCTGGTAAAAAAGATAGGGAAATTCTTGACTATTCAAGACCTGATCGAATCATATCCAATGGTCATTGGAATTTCATATATCCTTCTATTCTCCAAGAAAATTCTGATTTCTTGGCGAAAAAACGAAGAAATAGATTCATTATCCCATTACAATATGATCAAGAACGAGATAAAGAACTAATGCCCTGTTTTGGTATTTCGATTGAAATACCCATAAATGGTATTTTACGTAGAAATAGTATTCTTGCTTATTTTGATGATCCACGATACAGAAGAAATAGTTCAGGAATTACTAAATATGGGACCATAGAGGTGGATTCAATCATAAAAAAAGAGGATTTGATTGAGTATCGAGGAGCAAAAGAATTTAGTCCGAAATACCAGAAAGTAGATCGGTTTTTTTTCATTCTCGAAGAAGTGCATATCTTACCCGGATCTTCGTTCATAATGGTCCGGAACAATAGTATCATTGGAGTAGATACACAACTCGCTTTAAATACAAGAAGCCGGGTAGGCGGATTAGTCCGAATGGAGAGAAAAAAAAAAAGTATTGAACTGAAAATCTTTTCTGGAGATATTCATTTTCCTGGAGAAACAGATAAGATATCCAGGCACAGCGGCATTTTGATACCACCAGAGACGGAAAAAAAAAATTCTAAGAAATCAAAAAAATTGAAAAATTGGATCTATGTCCAACGGATCACACCCACCAAGAAAAAGTATTTTGTTTCGGTTCGGTCCGTAGTCACATATGAAATAGCTGATGGGATAAATTTAGCAACACTTTTCCCTCGGGATCTCTTGCAGGAAAAGGATAATGTCCAACTTAGAGTTGTCAATTATATCCTTTATGGAAATGGCAAGTCAATTCGAGGAATTTATCACACAAGTATTCAATTAGTTCGGACTTGCTTAGTATTGAATTGGGACCAAGAAAAAAATGGTTCTATAGAAGAGGTTCATGCTTCCTTTGTTGAGGTAAGGACAAATGATCTGATTCGCGATTTCATAAGAATTGAGTTAGTCAAGTCCACTATTTCGTATACCGGAAAAAGGTATGATAGGGCAAGTTCCGTATTGATTTCCGATAATGGATTAGATCGCACCAATATCAATCCTTTTTATTCCAAGGCGAAGATTCAATCACTTACCCAACATCAAGGAACTATTGGTATTGGTACGTTGTTGAATCGAAATAATGAATGCCAATCTTTGATAATTTTGTCATCATCCAATTGTTCTCGAATTGGTCCATTCAATGGTTCGAAATATAACAATGTGACAAAAGAATCAGATCCCATAATCAAAATTAGGGATTTGCTGGGTCCCTTAGGGACTATTGTCCCTAAAATAGCGAATTTTTTTTCATCTTACTATTTAATAACTCATAATCATATCTTGTTAAAGAAATATTTGTTACTTGACAATTTTAAACAGACTTTCCAAGTACTTAAATACTGTTTAATAGATGAAAATAGGAGGATTTATAATCCCGATCCATGCGGTAACATAATTTTGAATCCATTCCATTTGAATTGGTGCTTTCTCCATCACGATTATTGTGAAGAGACATCTACAATAATTAGCCTTGGACAATTTATTTGTGAAAATGTATGTCTATTCAAATACGAATCACACGTAAAAAAATCTGGTCAAATTTTAATTGTTCATGTTGACTCCTTAGTTATAAGATCAGCTAAACCCTATTTGGCCACTCCAGGAGCAACTGTTCATAGCCATTATGGAGAAATCCTTTACGAAGGAGATACATTAGTTACATTTATATATGAAAAATCGAGATCTGGTGATATAACGCAAGGTCTTCCAAAAGTGGAACAAATCTTAGAAGTGCGTTCGATTGATTCAATATCGATGAACCTAGAAAGGAGAGTTGAAGGTTGGAACGAACGTATACAAAGAATTCTTGGAATACCCTGGGGATTCTTGATTGGAGCTGAGCTAACCATAGCCCAAAGTCGTATCTCTTTGGTTAATAAGATCCAAAAGGTTTATCGATCCCAGGGGGTACAGATCCATAATAGACATATAGAAATTATTGTACGTCAAGTAACATCAAAAGTGTTGGTTTCAGAAGATGGAATGTCTAATGTTTTTTTACCTGGAGAATTAATCGGCTTTTTGCGAGCAGAACGAGCAGGGCGTGCTTTGGACGAAGCGATCTGTTATCGGGCAATCTTATTGGGAATAACGAGGGCATCTCTAAATACTCAAAGTTTCATATCCGAAGCAAGTTTTCAAGAAACCGCTCGAGTTTTAGCAAAAGCTGCTCTACGAGGTCGTATTGATTGGTTGAAAGGCCTGAAAGAGAACGTTGTTCTGGGGGGGATTATACCTGTTGGTACCGGATTCCAAAAATTAGTACACCCTTCAAGGCAAGACAAGAACATTCATTTGGAAATAAGAGATATTTTGTTACACCATAGAGAATTATTTTGTTCTTACGTCCAAAACAATTTCCATGAGACAAATTTCCATGAGACATCAGAGCAATCATTTACGCGATTTAATGATTCCTAAGAGCAGATTCTTTTCTTTCACTTTAACTATCTTTCAATTATCTGGTCCGATTATTGATTTGGTAAAAAATCAAAAATAAGTAATTAAAAGAAATTAATGGTTTGGGTCGTGTATCAACGGTCAATCCCCCGTAGAAGGTTCCATCGGAACAATTATTTATTTCAGGTTACCTCGTCTCTTTGTTAAAAAAAAAAGGAAGTCTGGGGAAAAATGACAAGAAGATATTGGAACATCAATTTGGAAGAGATGATGGAAGCAGGAGTTCATTTTGGTCATGGTACTAAGAAATGGAATCCTAGAATGGCCCCTTACATCTCTGCAAAGCGTAAAGGTATTCATATTACAAATCTCACTAGAACTGCTCGTTTTTTATCAGAAACCTGTGATTTAGTTTTTGATGCAGCAAGTAGGGGAAAAAACTTCTTAATCGTTGGTACAAAAAATAAAGCAGTGGATTCAGTAGCATCAGCTGCAATAAGGGCTCGGTGTCATTATGTTAATAAAAAATGGCTTGGTGGTATGTTAACGAATTGGTCCACTACGGAAACGAGACTTCACAAGTTCAGGGACTTAAGAGCAGAACAAAAGATGGGGAAACTCAACTGTCTCCCCAAAAGAGATGCAGCAATGTTGAAGAGAAAATTATCTACCTTGCAAACATATCTCGGTGGGATCAAATATATGACGGGGTTGCCTGATATTGTGATCATCGTTGATCAGCAACAAGAATATACGGCTCTTCGAGAATGTGTCATTTTGGGGATTCCGACAATTTGTTTAATCGATACAAATTGTGACCCAGATCTCGCAGATATTTCGATTCCAGCAAATGATGACGCTATAGCTTCAATCCGATTGATTCTTAACAAATTAGTATCTGCAATTTGTGAGGGTCGTTCTAGCTATATAAGAAATCGTTGATTATCATTAAGAATAATAAGATTAGTTAATTATTTGGCAACTCCATAGATTTATTGGATCGGTTACTATTTTTGAATTTTTTAAAAGAGATAAAAAAAGTACTGGGGATATTGATATTATGTTATGATGTTATGTAATTTCTTGGTATCGTAAATAAAATATACGATTAATGATTCAAGTTAGTGAGTTGAGAAATAGATGGTTGAATCAAAATAATTCCTTTTTTGAAGTTCAATTTCTGTCAGAGGACAATATGAATGTTATACCATGTTCCATTAAAACACTCAAAGGGTTATATGATATATCGGGTGTAGAAGTAGGCCAACATTTCTATTGGCAAATAGGAGGTTTACAAATCCATGCCCAAGTACTTATCACTTCTTGGGTCGTAATTGCTATCTTATTAGGTTCAGTCATCATAGCTGTTCGGAATCCACAAACCATTCCGACCGACGGTCAGAATTTCTTCGAATATGTCCTTGAATTTATTCGAGATTTGAGCAAAACTCAGATTGGAGAAGAATATGGTCCTTGGGTTCCCTTTATTGGAACTATGTTCTTATTTATTTTTGTTTCTAACTGGTCAGGTGCTCTTTTACCTTGGAAAATCATACAATTACCTCATGGGGAGTTAGCTGCGCCTACGAATGATATAAATACTACTGTTGCTTTAGCTTTACCCACGTCAGCGGCATATTTTTATGCGGGTCTTACCAAAAAAGGATTGGGTTATTTCGGGAAATACATTCAACCAACCCCAATACTTTTACCAATTAACATCCTAGAAGATTTCACAAAACCTTTATCTCTTAGTTTTCGACTTTTCGGGAATATATTGGCTGATGAATTAGTAGTTGTTGTTCTTGTTTCTTTAGTCCCTTCAGTAGTTCCTATACCTGTTATGCTTCTTGGATTATTTACAAGTGGTATTCAAGCTCTTATTTTTGCAACGTTAGCCGCGGCTTATATAGGTGAATCCATGGAGGGTCATCATTGACTAGTTTTCGAAATAGTCTTTTTTAAGCTTATCCCAATTCATGCATGATTCAAGATAATCTACTTGGTTGGGGAACATAATAGATACAAATACAAATACGTATGAATATACGACCTAGAGTCGTAGGAAAAAAGATAGACGATATTGCGGAATTGTAAAAAAAAAGATGGGTTGGGGGGGTCACACTAGATGTATGTAATCTTTATAAGTCCAGCCCCTGTGTCTGTTTCGAGGAATGATTCTAGAATCCGATTCAATATAAAATGCGGGTGGTTTACGTTATGGAAGAAACAAATGTATATGTGATATTAGATATTTACTAGTTATATAGGACTATTCCTAATATATATATATTATTATTATTATATACCCTATATATATATATTATTATTATTGATTTGATTGATTTGATTGCGGTTCACTGCATTTATATAGTTCCAATATAAGTCTTTCTGTTTCGTCTGTGATTGTGGATCGAATGAAATGCAAAAAAGAGATGAACTCAAGGATAGTATCTAGAAGAAAAAAGAAAGGAAAGAAGAATTGAATGAAAGAATGGTTCGAAACAAAGAAATGCAATAACTAGAACCGTATACATATGTATTTACAAAAACTCCATTATGGGTAGAAACTCAAAATGAGATATCGAAATAGTTCTGACGATTCAGTAATATTATCATTTCAATTCGGAGTTTTTAGTTATTTCGACCCGATAGATCTTAATCAGATAGATCTTAATGATAAAATCTTAATGAAAAAAAAATGATAAAAAAATTAAGTAAAAATTCATTGGTTGATTGTATCATTAACCATTTCTTTTTTTTTTTGGTGCGAGGAACTTACCATGAATCCACTGATTTCTGCCGCTTCCGTTATTGCTGCTGGATTGGCCGTAGGGCTTGCTTCTATTGGACCTGGAATTGGTCAAGGTACTGCTGCAGGCCAAGCTGTAGAAGGTATTGCGAGACAACCAGAAGCAGAGGGTAAAATACGAGGTACTTTATTGCTTAGTCTAGCTTTTATGGAAGCTTTAACAATTTATGGACTGGTCGTGGCGTTAGCGCTTTTGTTTGCGAATCCTTTTGTTTAATCCTAGAAATGTAAAAAAGTACCTTACATACTATACTTTTTTTCTTATTTTTTTAACTTGCTATACTTTTTTCTTATTTTATTAACTCAGAATTGCTCTTTGCTTCTTCTAATTATATCAACGCTTTACTCCTACAATTATTTATTTGTTGAGACAATACCCCAGGAAAGGAAGGATTGTTTTGAGGATGAGTAATTACTGATCCGCTCGTTTTCTTCCTTCGCGTCCTTAGCTTAGTACAATGGAAACCTTTTTTTTACTTTTTTTAGGAATCGTTTCAACAAACGAGATATTTCACAATTGACATGAGACCCAAGACTTAACCTAATAAGTATTTTATTGGATTGGAAACTTCAAGTAAGAAATTTAAAAATTATCAAATTAAATTACTAGATTTAATCTACTCCCATAAAAAAAAAAATGGAAATAAAATTTATATTATATAATAAAAAGAAATCGATCAAAAAAGGGACAACGAAGTGATACAAAAAGAACTCTGTTCTTTGTTAGTCCTATCTATAAGAGGAGAGCATATGAAAAATGGAACCGATTCTTTCCTTTCCTTGGGTCACTGGCCATCCGCCGGGAGTTTCGGGTTTAATACCGATATTTTAGCAACAAATCCAATAAATCTAAGTGTAGTGCTTGGTGTATTGATTTTTTTTGGAAAGGGGGTGTGTGCGAGTTGTGTATTTCAAGAATAGGTTGGATCCATCCGACTGCACTTTTTTTTCCTATTTATCCTATAAATAGGAAAAAAAGTGCACGATCTCAACGAATTATTTCTGAATAAATTAAGAAATCATATGTAAGAACCATAGCATTTCGTGACTTATTGGTAAATTTGATTCTCTATCAACCAATAATGTGAGACCATTAACATGGTTAAAGCTAAACTGTTTGAAGTCCAGGCAAAACATGGTACTCTTTCTACCGGTACTAACGTAACGAAATGGTTTAAAAATGAATAGTTGGTAATTTATCTGATATAGAACACTCATATCGATAAAATGATTTGAACTATTTATTAAAAAAATGGGCATCTTGCTCTTTTTTTCCAATGCCGAATCGACGACCTACGTAAAAAAAAATAGGAATTTTTGGATTTGAAGAAAAAAAGGAAATAAAAAAAATATAGAAATAAATTGTAAATTTGAATTTAAAATTAAATAAAGAACAAATCAAATACAAATAAAGAACAAATACAAATAAAGAAAGAACTTTGCTGACAATTATAGATTTTTGTCTGGTCGGAAGAGTCCTCCTAATATTCTGGTCTTATATCAGTTTCGATGTTTTTGAATATAAACAGAAAAGAGAGGGTAGGCTCATTACATAAAAAAAAAAGATATGGGAATGCCCATAATATAAAATAAATAATTGAGCGTGAGAGCCAAATGAATCGAAAGATTCATGTTTGGTTCGGGAAGAGATTATTGAAGTTGTGAAATTAATGGTAAGATAATCTACTTTCATTAAATGATTTATTAGATAATCGAAAACAGAGGATCTTGAGTACTATTCGAAATTCGGAAGAATTACGTAGAGGGGCCATTGAGCAGCTCGAAAGAGCCAGGACTCGCTTACGGAAAGTAGAAATAGAAACAGATGAGTATCGAATGAATGGATACTCTGAGATAGAACGAGAAAAAGAAAATTTGATTAATGCTACTTGTGACACTTTGGAACGATTAGAAAATTACAAAAATGAAACCCTT